ATGGGTTCAGTGCGAAAATTGTTATGGATTAAATTATAAAAAATTTTTTAGATCAAAAATGAATATTTGTGAGCAGTGTGGATATCATTTGAAAATGAGCAGTTCAGATAGAATCGAACTTTTGATTGACCCGGGCACTTGGGATCCTATGGACGAAGATATGGTCTCCATGGACCCCATTGAATTTCATTCAGAGGAGGAACCTTATAAAGATCGTATTGATTCTTATCAACAAAGAACAGGTTTAACTGAAGCTGTTCAAACAGGCATAGGTCAATTAAATGGTATTCCCATAGCAATTGGGGTTATGGATTTTCAGTTTTTGGGGGGTAGTATGGGATCTGTAGTAGGCGAGAAAATCACTCGTTTGATCGAGTATGCTACTAATCGATCTCTACCTGTTATTATTGTGTGTGCTTCCGGAGGAGCACGTATGCAAGAAGGAAGTTTGAGCTTGATGCAAATGGCTAAAATATCTTCTGCTTCATATAATTATCAATCAAATAAAAAGTTATTCTATGTATCAATCCTTACATCCCCTACAACTGGTGGAGTAACGGCCAGTTTTGGTATGTTGGGAGATGTCATTATTGCTGAACCTAACGCGTACATTGCTTTCGCAGGTAAAAGAGTAATTGAACAAACATTGAATAAAACAGTACCCGACGGTTCACAAGCAGCTGAGTATTTATTCCATAAGGGCTTATTCGACCCAATCATACCGCGTAATCTTTTAAAAGGCGTTCTGAGTGAGTTATTTCAGCTACACGGTTTTTTTCCTTTGAAAAATAGATATATATAATATAGAAATAAAACGAAAATATTAAAATCTAGAAAAAATAGAAGTGATTTCTATGCCTTGCCTACCAAGAACTTCCATTTTTTATTAGAAATATAATCCCTTTTTGTTGGGTTGAATTAGTTTAGTTAGAGTCGCGAACTTATAATAAACTCTTTATCTTTAATAAAAAAAAAAACTCTTTATTTTATTAGTAAGATAGAAAGAGTATTAAAGACGGGAGAATTCAGAAAATTTCTTAAACTTAAAGTGGGTTGTCATACATATTCGTGTAGAAAGATGAATAGGTACACTAAATTTTCATTTAGTTCTCATTCCTTGCACTTATTAAGTACTTAATATTATTTATCTTAATATTATTTATAATAATTATAATATAATATAATAGATATACTTATGATATCTTTATATTTATAATAGATACAAATATGAAATTGAGGTACCCGTTCTATGACAGATCTTTACTTACCTTCTTTTTTTGTCCCTTTAGTAGGCCTAGTATTTCCGGCGATTGCAATGGCTTCTTTATTTCTTCATGTACAAAAAAATAAGATTGTCTAGACCTGATGGGGCCAACCAGATATTTTTTTTGGTACAGATATTTGTTTAGTGTAATGCGGTATGATATGTACCTTTTTTCCGAATACAAATGAAAGAACTGTTATGCATGCGGATACACGATATCCGTATAAATCCATGTATATACGGGTTATAAAAACAATCGTCAAATATTTTTATAATAGAAAGTCAATGTATCTAACCAATTACTCCTAAGGGTTCATATCAGAATAGTTTTAGTTAATGAAAGTTACTTTGGCATCAAGAAAAGTAAAGTCAATTTTTTTTTTTCTTAATTCCAATCGAATGCAATCGGATCTAGTATAGTATGAACTGGCGATCAGAACATATATGGATAGAACTTATAACAGGGTCTCGAAAAGCAAGTAATTTTTTCTGGGCCTTTATTCTTTTTTTAGGTTCACTAGGATTCTTAGTGGTTGGAATTTCTAGTTATCTTGGTAGGAATCTGATACCTGGATTTCCTTCTCAACAAATTATTTTTTTTCCACAAGGGATCGTGATGTCGTTCTATGGGATCGCGGGTTTATTCATTAGTTCCTATTTGTGGTGCACAATATCGTGGAATGTAGGTAGTGGTTATGATCGATTCGATAGAAAAGAAGGAATAATTTGTATTTTTCGTTGGGGATTCCCCGGAATAAATCGTCGCATTTTCCTTCGCTTCTTTATGAAAGATATCCAATCAATCAGAATGGAGGTTAAAGAGGGTCTTTTTCCTCGTCGTATTCTTTATATGGAAATCAGAGGCCAAGGAACCATCCCCTTGACTCGTACTGATGAGAATTTGACTCCACGAGAAATTGAACAAAAAGCTGCCGAATTGGCCTATTTCCTGCGCGTACCAATTGAAGTTTTTTGAATTTTTATCAAAAGGAACAAATTCGTTCGGATTTATCCAATTGAGATATTCGGAAATCCCATTTACTTAGAATTTACTTATTCTATTATAAATATATATATTTCATTCGAAACGGGATCCTTAATTCTATTTCTATATTCTTTTTTCTAGATCTAAGGACTACATTTTTACAAAAAACTGGGAATAGATCCATAGGTTCGATACCTTGTTATAGAACTCGTGCTTTAGAGAAATATAAGATCAGATAAAGTTGACAAATGAAGCAGTTCATTAACAATTTACAGAAAAGAAAAAAAAAAAATGAAAAAAAAGAAAGCATTGGCTTCCCTCGCGTATCTTGCATCTATAATATTTTTGCCCTGGTGGATCTCTCTCTCATTTCAAAAAAGTCTGGAACCTTGGATTATTCATTGGTGGAATACTAGGCAATCCGAAAATTTTTTGAATGATATTCAAGAGAAAAATGTTTTAGAAAAATTCCTAGAATTAGAAGAACTATTCTTGTTGGATGAAATGATAAAAGAATACCCAGAGACACATATAAAAAAGCTTCGTATAGGAATACACAAAGAAACGATACAATTGGTCAAAACACATAATGAATATCATCTCCATATCATTTTGCATTTGTCGACAAATATAATCTGTTTTACTATTCTAAGTGGTTATTTTATTCTGGGTAATGAAGAACTTGTTATTCTGAATTCTTGGATTCAGGAATTCTTCTATAACTTAAGTGACACAATAAAAGCTTTTTCTATTCTTTTAGTTACTGATTTATGGATTGGATTTCACTCAACCCATGGTTGGGAACTAATGATTGGTTCGATCTACAATGATTTTGGATTGGCTCATAATGAGCAAATTATATCTGGTCTTGTTTCCACTTTTCCAGTTATTCTAGATACAATTGTGAAATATTGGATCTTCCGTTTTTTAAATCGCGTATCTCCTTCGCTTGTAGTCATTTATCATTCAATGAATGAATGATAAACTTATTTGATTTCCTGATATCAATCAAAAAGTTTTTTCACGTAAAAAAAGGGTTTTATTTTTCTCATTCTTTATACTTTTCAAGGCCTTCGTCCTGTTTTCGTCGAATTTTTTCAGTACAATGGCAGACTCGTGGATAGGGAACTATACTAGCTACCTATCTAATTTATTGTAGAAATTCCGGGATCAATGATTGGATCATGCAAAATAGAAATACTTCTTCTTGGGTAAAAGAACAGATGACTCAATTTATTTCTGTATCGATCATGATATATGTAATAACTCGAGCATCTATTTCAAATGCGTATCCCATTTTTGCGCAGAAAAGTTATGAAAATCCACGAGAAGCAACCGGGCGAATTGTATGCGCCAATTGCCATTTAGCTAATAAGCCTGTGGATATTGAAGTTCCGCAAGCTGTACTTCCTGATACTGTATTTGAAGCAGTTGTTCGAATTCCTTATGATATGCAAGTGAAACAAGTCCTTGCTAATGGTAAAAAAGGGGCTTTGAACGTGGGGGCTGTTCTTATTTTACCCGAGGGATTCGAATTAGCCCCCACCGATCGTATTTCTCCCGAGGTGAAAGAAAAGATAGGAAATCTGTCTTTTCTGAGTTATCGTCCTAATAAAAGAAATATTCTTGTGATAGGTCCTGTTCCAGGTCAAAAATATAGTGAAATTGTCTTTCCCATTCTTTCCCCCGACCCTGCTACAAAGAAAGACGTTAACTTCTTAAAATATCCTATATATGTAGGTGGGAACAGGGGAAGGGGTCAGATTTATCCTGATGGGAGCAAGAGTAACAATACAGTCTATAATGCTACATCCGCGGGTATAGTAAGCAAAATAGTACGTAAAGAAAAGGGGGGATATGAAATAACCATAGTTGATGCATCGGATGGTCACCAAGCGGTTGATATTATACCTCCAGGGCCAGAACTTCTTGTTTCAGAGGGTGAATCTATCAAGCTTGATCAACCATTAACAAGCAATCCTAATGTAGGGGGGTTTGGTCAGGGAGATGCAGAAATAGTGCTTCAAGATCCATTACGCGTCCAAGGCCTTTTGTTCTTCTTGGCATCTGTTATTTTGGCACAAATTTTTTTGGTTCTTAAAAAGAAACAGTTTGAAAAGGTTCAATTATATGAAATGAATTTCTAGATCCAGAAATTCCTTACCATCAAGTTGATAAAAAGCGCCGAATTCTTGTTGATCAAAAAAGTGAAATATGTATTTCTGTAAACTTCCTTAAACCTACTTTGCTTTTTTTTTTGTTTTATAGTATTTTTGCGAGATCTATGGAATTCATTACTTGTATTCCATTTTTAGTACTAGGCACTAGCCAATAGGTATACAAAAACAAAGGAAGAAGATACAAGACAAGGACTGGATAAATGAAATGAAAGGAATAGGTACCTCTAGGAAGGATTATAAGTCTTCCTAATCTTCTATTCGACACAAGAAAAGGTGGAACTCCTTTTTCTTGTGTCGTCTTGTATCGAAATAATAATGCTTTTTCTCTTGTTCACCAAAGATTAATATTTCTTCTTTTCCGGATATATCGGAAATCTTTTGTTTAGATTCATACATTCATTATTTTAAATAAATAAAAACATAAGAAATAAGAAGTAGTAGACAAACAAAAAGGTTTAGAGGGGAGTCATTCATTGAGTAAATGGAGCTTCTTCTTCTATTATTCAATTAACTTCCACTTTTAATTTATATTATTTATTTTTCAATATTACTAAAAATTTACTTGTTTGGT